ATAAGCACGAAAATTAAAGCTTCTACAAATACAGATACACCTAATACATCGAAACTCATTGCCCATGGATAAAGAAAAACCGTTTCAACATCAAAAACAACAAAAACTAGAGCAAATATATAATAGCGGATTCTAAATTGTAACCAAGCGTCACCTATTGGTTCTATACCCGATTCATAACTAGAAAGTTTCTCCGGTCCTTTGCTAATCGGAGCTAAAAATCCCGAAATGAAAAATACCAAAATAGGAATCAGACTTGATATTATCAGAAATGCCCAAAAAATATCATATTCGTAAAGCAGAAACATAGATGCACTCCTATGAACGTGGAAAATATACCGGATTAGTCAATTCGACTTGAAATTGTTAAGTAGTTCATAACTGTTTAGTTAAAGTAAGAATTGCTTTTGGTCGAACCATCAAATTTATTTTAGCCGCGCGTGTTTCCTTTTAATATTAGAATCCTATTTTTATTACATAGCTTTTTTTTTTTTCAAATTTTTTGAATTCTATTTATTAGTTAATATTAAATTATTAGTTAAAATTAAATAATATAATATTTATTATTATTTATTATTATATAATAGGTCGAAATTGAAATCGATTTGTATTATCCTTTCATTTGATTATCTTTATTTATATATTAAATTAAAATATTAAATGAAATTCATATTCATTTTTTTATGAATATGTCCATTTGTCTCTTTTTTATTAGTGGTTTAGAATTAGAATAGAACAAGTAGTCAGCTGTAAGAGAATGTCTAGGAATTTTCCTACGAAGAGTAATGAAGAAAAGTTGGTTTGTTTATCCACAACTGGAAAAAGATAAATTGGGTCAATTAAAATGAAATGTGTTTTTGCTTTTACTTTGATATTCTACTTTAAACGATTCCCCGGAATGGGCTTATAGGAATGATTGTCTTTTGATGAAGCAATCAGTCAGTTAAAAAAATAACGAAGAAATTCAAATAAAAAATGATACGATTTGAATATTCGTTTTTTTTTATAGGGCTCTAGGGCTATACGGACTCGAACCGTAGACCTTCTCGGTAAAACAGATCAAACTTATTATTATCAAAATGATATGAACTGTTTCAAAGACCCAACATGCATTTTTTGTGCATTGGGCTCTTTCATTAACTAATAGAAATATCAGCTAGTTCGCCATTTTTATTTTTGACATAAAAATAAGGAGATGGCTCCATGTGCTCTGAGTCATTATGTGGATTCAGATTCAGGAACACTACCAAAGTTTTTCAAGGGGGGTTATCTTGACGTAGGTCTGCCTCTGGCCTAGATTAACCTAAGTGAAATGAAGTCTCTATCGCTCTACTTAAAAATCAAATATGAAACTTCATACACCTTAAAGTTCATAGGACGAAAAGATATTTTTTTGAGGCCCTGATACTCAGCCTAGCATTGAATAGACTGGGTATTCACCTTATCAATATATCAAACCAATGATGGGGTCTGTTTGGCACCTAATTGGGCACCTAAATCGGACCGAACCTTGTCAGGCTATTGTTCTCTTCTTCCCTCAAAGTTATGGAGTAAGACATCGATTTATCAATAAGATCAAAATTTTTGATTGCATGATGCACTCCCCTGAAAAACATCGGCGCGCGTGTAAACGAGGTGCTCTACCAACTGAGCTACAGCCCTTAGTGCTTGTAATACATATTTTATTATGTAGATAATGTCTTGTCAAGATGAATATAATCAAGATGACTATTCCATGATCCAAGATCATATTGATCGGTATTGCTTCTAAGTAATATGATATTTATAATCTATCGATGGGACGAGTCCCTTTTTGTTTTTTTGTGAAGAAAAATGACCTACTTAACTCAGCGGTTAGAGTATTGCTTTCATACGGCGGAAGTCATTGGTTCAAATCCAATAGTAGGTAGAACTTATTAGATACCGCAATGGTATCTAATAAGTTTTTATACCCATTTTATTTTAGTAAAATATATTGAATTGATTGATATTTTATATCTTTTCTATTTCTTTTTCGTTGCATCAAAATAGGATTGCGCTTGATTGTATTTACTCGACAGAATCAAGTCAAACAAAACAACCAAATATAGGGTGTATAAATCGATGATTATTCGGACGCACCGACTTATTACGAAATGACATTGATAGCCTCTACTCGTGTCCTAGCCCGGCGGAGAGCTAGATTTGCCTCAATTGTTTGTCTCTTTCCTTCAGCCTTTCTCAAAGCAGCTTCCGCTATTTCAAGAGTTTGCTGAGCTTCTTGTGGATCAATGTCACCACTTTTCTCTGCATCATTTACTAAAACAGTGATCTCATTATTACCTATTCTAGCAAAACCGCCCATCAAAGCCATCGTTAGCCATTGGTCGTTAAGGCGTATTCTCAAAATACCTATGTCTACTGCTGTGGCAATAGGAGCGTGGTTTGGTAATACGCCAATTTGTCCACTATTAGTAGATAAAATGATTTCTTTCACTTCTGAATCCCAAACTATTCGATT